GAAGAATTTGCAAATTAATAAACCCCGGCGGTCGAATTTTATATCGCCAAGGAAAAACACCCTTATCTCCTATCAGAAAAATTCCCAATTCTCCCTTTGGTGCTTCGACTCTCGCATAAAGTTCTTGCTTCGACAATTCAAAAGTCGGAGAAGGTTTTTTACTAATGAATCGATAGTCAAACTCATTCCATACAGTATCTTTTACTCTATCAAAACGGCGGATTTCTAAATTTTCATAGGGCCCTCCCGGAATTCCTTCTAGGGCCTGTTGAATAATTTTGATGGATTCTGTCATTTCACTGATTCGTACTAAATAACGAGCTAATGAATCCCCCTCTTTTTGCCATTGGACTTCCCAATCAAATTCATCGTAACACTCATAATGATCAACTTTACGAAGATCCCATTTTATTCCGGAAGCTCGTAGCATTGGTCCCGACAAACCCCAATTGATTGCTTCCTCTCCACCAATAATGCCCACTCCCTCAACCCGTTCTAAAAAAATGGGATTCCGTGTAATAAGCTTTTGATATTCAGCAATTCCTGTTAAAAAATAATCGCAAAAATCCAAACATTTATCTATCCAGCCATGAGGTAAATCAGCAGCGACTCCACCAATACGAAAAAAATTGTGCATCATTCGCATACCGGTGGCAGCTTCGAATAGGTCATATATCAATTCTCTTTCGCGAAAAATATAGAAGAAAGGAGTCTGTGCCCCAATATCTGCCATAAAAGGGCCAAGCCATAACAAATGCGAAGCTATACGACTTAACTCCAACATAATGACTCTGATATAACTGGCCCTTTTAGGGACTTTAATATTGCCTAATTGCTCTGGCGCATTTACAGTTATTGCTTCTGTGAACATAGTAGCTAAATAATCCCAACGTGTTACATAAGGCAAATATTGTATAATTGTTCGATTTTCCGCAATTTTTTCCATACCTCTGTGTAAATAACCCAATATTGGTTCACAGTCAATAACATCTTCACCATCTAGAGTAACAATGAGTCGAAGAACACCATGCATTGATGGGTGGTGAGGTCCCATATTTACTATCATGAGGTCTTTTCTTGTAGATGGTACAGTCATAGGTTTTTCCTGATTCATTCTTCCATGAATTGCTGAAAGCGAAAAGAAGTTCATCAAACTTTAAGCGAAGAATTCAAATGAACTCTTCAATTTCTTCAAATTAACGACTTTTTCTCTCTCGAATATCCAACCGCCCTATTAATTCTTTATAACGCGCTCTATTTTGTTTTGACAAATAAGCCAGCAACCGTTGACGTTTTCCCAAAATTTTCCGCAGACCTCTCTGAGATAAATAGTCTTTTTTGTGCAATTCCAAATGTGAAGTAAGTCTCCGTATCTTATTGGTGAAACTTACTACTTGAAATTCAACAGATCCTCTGTTTTCTTTGTTTTCTTCTTGTTCTTTCAAACGAATTGAAATAAATGAATTTTTTACCATAAAATAATTTGATACTCCCCTTTTTGCAGATATTGATTTTATTGATCAGTAATAATAATGTCATAAATTTTCATGTAGTATACACAACAATCATAATTTCTTTATATTCATTTTATCAATTAACATTAACCTATTTTTGAGTTCATTTGCCTAGTGATACAAAAAGACGATACCAAATAGTTTATCTTTTTATTTATTTATAGCTTGAATTGATACGCCATTTCCTTATTATTTATCCTAATAGGACAGTACATGTGTGCATCGGGTTACTTGCATATAACATGGATATTTACAGATCACGGACAGCAGAAAAAATGAAAAAAGATGATTGATAGAACAACAGAATATATAGGAAACTCAAAATTTTCTATTATGGATACATATATATCCTTAACATACTAAAGCGGCTCCCATTATTGGTGTCAAACCAATAGCGATTCATACAAGCTAAATCCTCTAATCGATAATTAGGCCAAAAAAAGAACTTTAATTTAATTAATTCATTTTTTTTTATGTCAAAATTTTCACTTTCATCCAAAAATTGACTCCAGTTTTTTATCTTGTTCTCCTTGCAAAATAATTGATTTCTATGCACATTATTTTGATTCTTTAAATTGAAAGAAATTAGAATTCTCAATTCTCTACGACGTCTAGACGATAAAATTTTTTCAGGAACAAGCAAATTAGAATTCTTTTTGTCTCTATTTAGAGTTTTTCTTTTATGTCTTGGAATGGATTCATCAAAATGATTCTTAGCAACATTTTGGGGGTTTCGGTATCTTTGATTACTTTGGTGCTTACTTTTATGAACCAATGAAATACCTATGATTTGATACATAAAAAACTGTCCATCATTTTTTACAGATAGACGGGCAGGTTCCATAATCAAAATTCCCTTTTTCGTTAATTGTGTAAGATTTAAACGTCTCCTCATTATATCCAGATTCATTTCTTTCCTTTGAATATAGGATATAGTAATATTTCTTACATTTATGAGGCTAACCAGGAGACCGTATATCTGGATATTATTCATCATTTTTTGATTCAATTGATTCAAACGTCCAGTCCATCTTAATTGCAAAGGAAAATCTCCTTTAAATAATATGTTTAGTTTTTCAATTGATTCTAAAAAAGATTCTTCAATATTGTTTTGATTCTTTAATTCAAAATATTGTTTTGAATTGGATGGGCTCAAATTTAAAAAATCCTCACCCTCCTCTTGCCTTCCCTTTCTATTTTGATTTTCACTAAAATTTGGATTTCTATTCAAATTAAAAAGAAGTAAGTTGCTTGGGATAAACCAAGGTTTCTCTTTATATTTATGATAAAGTATCACAAGCTCTGGAAAGAAAAAAATTTTCGGATTTGATATGAGGCGATTTAAGATTAATAATTTTTCATTCATTCCCATCCAATCAAAAAAGACCTTTTTGTAATTGATTTCGGAATTTGAATCGATCGGAAGATAAAAAAGACCATTATTATGAATTTTATCCCCTATTTTGTTTTGGTCCTTATTAGGTTCAACCTGAATATTTTTATTCAATTTCCAACCCAAATATTTTCTATCTTTATTTTTTTCCATATATATATAATTGCTTTTTCCTAGATAATTCTTGATAGGAATATTTTTGAGTATGTTAACAATTTTTTCTTTCTTTCTGGTGGAATTTTCTTGCTTCTTATTTGTTTCTAATGATGATCTATAAATATAGGCCTTCTTTTTAGTTTCAGAATCAATATATTTATATGATAAACGATCATATCTATAGTTTTTTTGAAAATTATCTTCTTTATTTGGTAATAAATAGACTTTCGAGTTTTTTTTTTTTTTGTAATCAAATAATGGGTCTTTTTCATAGGAATACCATTTGTTTAGATCCTTATTTTGAGACGTCTGGCATTTCTTTTTTCCATTTCGCCCTTTTTGTGGGACTAATCTAGACCATGTAATCTGAGATAAATCGTATTGATAATGACCTCTTAACCAGTTTTTCCAGGGATTCATTCCATAATTTGGAAGTTGATTATGTGTTACTTCGGAATCAAATATTCCTTGTCTTCCAAAAAAATCCTTTATTTCATTCTTAAGAAAAAAAGACGGTCCATTATACTGAAGAATAGATCTGAACTTATTGAAGTGAATAACCTGGGTTTGTGATAATTTGAAAAATACATATTTTTGTGACAAGTAAGATAAATCAAAAAAAATATGTGACTTCCCCTTACTATTTCTAAGATTATCAAAAGCCTTTTTTATATTGATAGTCGAAATAAAGTCCATTTTATTTTTTTTTTTTTTCTTTTCTTGATTTGTTTCGTTATTGTCAATGTATTTCTTAATAATTTTTTTTGTTGATTCCATAAAAAGTTGTAGAGCGATTCTGCGCATATTAATGATACATAGAAAGATATCTATGTATATCTTTTCAAAGAAAAATTGAATTAATAATTCAATATTTTTTATTTTGAATATTTTCCAAATTTTTGGCGGTGATTTTCCATTATTCTTTTTTTTTTTTTTCGTTATTTCTATTTGATTTATGATTGTGTTTCTTTTATCAATTCTATGTTTCATTTCTTCTTCTGCCTGTGAATAATTTGTGAAACCTGTAGATCGATTTTGACTAAGTGATTCATGAATTATCGGATTGCTTATTATAAAATCCTTTTCTATTTCAGTTTCATTTGATTTGTATATTTCTCGCGGTATAAATAATGGAATTTTCTTTCCTTTTAAAAGTTCTTTTAGTATTTGTTTTACAAATACTAATGCTTTTTCTTCTTTTTTTTTTATTTTTTTTAAAGCTCTTCGAACTCTAAAATTAAATTTTCTTATTTTGACTTTATAGTCTATATCTTTCAAAATTGGTTCAAAAAAGGAAGGTGTTTTTCGCGGAGGACCAAAAGGATATTCCGTTTCCATTCCAAAAACTGTTAAAAAACAAGAATCAAAATCATCTTGTTGCTTTTGATCTCTATCAGAGAGTCGTAGCTTAGATTTGTGCCAAGGTTTCAAACGAAAAGGATATAGGATTTTGATTTGAAAACCTTCGCTGAACCAATTTTTAGGAAATTCTGTTTTGGAAAATTGAAGACCATTATAGCTACACTTTAGATAAATTTCTCTATTCCAATCTTGGAAATCCTCGTACCATTCCGGAGATTGTCTCAATAAAATACGGCCGATATTCTTAGCTATTATTAATAAGGGTAATTTAATATATCTTCTAAAAATTGATTGAGCTAGTAACAGAACACTTCTTGATTTTTGTGCATATGGAATGTTCTCCCAGAATTCTATTGCGTCTTCCTGGTCGTTTTTTTTTATTTGGAATTGTTGATTTAAAATCTCGAATTCTGACTTTTTGCCCGACCAATCTCTAATAAAAAAAAAAAGTTTCATTAGGTCAGATATAGGAAAAGGAAAATCTTCCGTTTTTTCCAAAAAAAGCGGGGAATGGGGATTTCCTTGAGACGGTCCCCAAATAACCATTTTACGCCTTTGAAGACGGCTAGAGGTTT